CGGTCGGGCGGCGCTAATTCGAATCCCTCAGGCAAAATAAGAACAGCACCCACATTCAACCCTCCCTTTTTCCCATTAGCAAGAACTTGTTTCAGCTGCATATCATAAGGGATTCGAAGAACTGCTTCAAATACAGTATCGGGAAGCACAGCTTGGGGAACTTCAATATCCACGGGCTTATTAGCTAAATGGCAGTTGGCACATACAATTCGTCCAGTTGCTTCCCGCGGGTTTTCATAACCCTGCTGCGCAAAAATGGGATATGCATTTGAAATAGATGTCCGAGTTATTACGTATATCATGATCGATACAGAAATCGATCGAATCATCTGTTCCTTTAACCAAGAAAAAGTATTTCTATTTTCCATGTCCAATCGCGGATCCCGGAATTTCTACAATAAATTAGATAGGTAGCTAAGTTAATCTAGTTCCCTATACACGAGTCTGTTGTCATTCTACTGCAACAGTTGTACTGGAATGATGAATACCTTGAGCAGGTAGAAGTAGAAATAGAAAGAATTTTGCTAAAAAGAAAAAGGGCTTTCTTTCTAAAGGAAGAAAAATGCTAATTTTATTAATATTAGGAAAGCCAATTATGCTTCACTAATTGAATGATAAATGACTACAAGCGAAGGAGATAGACGGTTTAAACAAAAAAAGACCCAAAATTTCAAACACGTGTCTAGAATGACAGGAAAACTACAAACAAAAATAGTGAAAATTAGCTCGTTAGGAGCCCATCCAAGATCGTTGTAGACCCAACGAATTAGTAGTTCCCAACCGCGGGTGGAGTGAAATCCAACAAAAAAATCCGTAACTAAAAGAATAAAAAAAGCTTTTATTGAGTCATTTAAGTTATAGAAGAATTCCTGAACCCAAGAATTCAAAATGACAAGTTCCTCTTTACCCAGAAAAAAAGAACCACTTAGAATAGCCAAACAGATTATATTTGTTGAGAAATGCAAAATGATATGGAGATGGTCCTCATTATCTATTTTGGCCAATTGTATTATTTCCTTGTGTATTCCTATAGGAAGTTTTTGTACATGTGTCTTCGGTTTCTCTTTTATCATTTCGTCCAAGAGAAAAAGCTCTTCTAATTCTATGAATCCTTCTAGAATCCTTTTCTCTTGAATATCCGTTAAGAGAGTTTCAGGTTGCCTGGTATTCCACCAATTCTTAATCCAAAGTTCCAGACATTTGTTAAAAGAGAAAGAGACTCCCCAGGGCAAAAGTACGATAAATACAAGATATAGGAAAGAAGGCAATGCTTTCTTTTTTTTCATTTTTGATCTGTAAATTGAGTTGTTAATGAATCCGCTTCATTCGTTGACTCTATATGATATTTCTTTTTTTTTGAAGCAAAAATTCTATAATAAGGTTTAAGACCTTGTGTTTGTATCTATTTCTCTTTTTGTATACTAGTGGAATTTCATTGTATTGGGTTCTTTCTTAGATCTAAATGGAGTGGAATAGAGAAATAGAATAAAAAAAAGCCCTTTCTTTCATATGAAAAGGGAAGAATATTAGGCCATATATCTCACTTGAACAAAACAAATTAGAAGCAATTTTCTCTTATCCTCGGTTGTTCCTTCCTTTAGATAAATACTCGAAAATACCCCCTCTTTCCTTTGGTACTCAAAATACTTCAATTGGTACGCGCAAGAAATAGGCTAATTCGGCAGCTTTTTGTTCAATTTCTCGTGGAGTAAAAAACTTCTCATCAGTACGAGTCAAGGGAATGACCCCCTGGCCACGTATTTCCATATAAAGGATACGACGAGGATAAAGACCCTCTTTAACCTGAATTCTAATTGATTGGATATCCCGCACAAGGAATCGAAGGAAGATGCGACGTTTTATTCCAGGGAATCCCCAACGAAAAATGCACACTATTCCCTCTTTTCTATCAAATCGGTCATAACCACTGCCTACATTCCACAAAATAGTGCACCACAAATAGGAGCTAATGAATAGGCCCGCGATTCCGTAGAAAGACATCACGACCCCCTGTGGAAAAAAAAGAATTTGTTGAGATGGAAGTACGGATATCATATTCTTACCAAGATAACTGGAAGCCCCAACCGCTAAGAATCCTAATGAACCTAGAAAAAGAATACAGGCCCAGAAAAAATTACCTCTTTTTCGAGAACCTTTTAGAAGTTCTATCCATATGTGTTCTGATCGCCAATTCATATTAGATATACTAAATCCAGCAGCGGTTAATTGAAATTGAGAGAATAAGCTAAATGATTTTGACTTTACTTTTTTTGATTCTGAAATCGCCTTCAGCAGCTAGTACTCCTGTGAAATAATTGGTTAGATACATTGACTTTCTATTCAAAAAAATTCCTGGATCCACTTAAAAAAACTCGCTATACTCGGCTACGCATATGTATGCATTTATGCTCGTAGCCTATATCTGCATCCATAGACGTTTTTCATTTGTGTGTAGAAAGAGCTACATACCCTAGCATATTAATATATTACTTACACTAAAAAATATTTGTATTATCATCCTGGAAATACATTGAGCAAATTTGGCCCCGTCGGTTCTAGACAATCTTATTTTTCTGCACATAAAGAAATAAAGAAGCCATTGCAATTGCCGGAAATACTAAGCCTACTAAAGGCACGAAAATAGAGGGTAAGTTTAAATCTGTCATAGAATAGGTGTCTCAATTCCAATTTACTATTTCTATCTATTCAAAATATATCTTAAGATTCTTATGATATAATTAAGTATATCTATTATAAGGAATATTGACTATTGTATTTTTGAGTTTGCAAAAAAAAGATTTTTTATAGATAAATAATACTAACTAAAGTATTCTATAAAAGTATTCTATATCTCTAAAAAATGAATGGAACGGATAATTATATTTTTCTTTTTCCATTCTCATGGCCTTTCTATCTTTCTAATCGAACTTGAAATTGGATTCAAAAGAAAGCAATTGTGAAAATGAAAGAAATACCTCTTTCAGAATACCCTTTAATTCAAATTGCAAAAGTAGAAGTGGAATAGAATATCCGGTTGAAGGGTAATGATCATACGTCTGTAATGCATTGTATGTCCCAGAATAGGTCCCATTCTTCTACCCTTTCCGGGTAGTCGATGGCTATTCACAGCTACTACCTTAACACCAAAGAAGAGCTCGACCCAATGCTTTATTTCTGTCTTAGTGGGTCCCGATTCGACATTAAAAGTATATTGATTCTTTCCCAATAAACGAAGACTCTTTTCTGCAAATACTGCGTATTTGGTTCCATTATCGTATGATAATACTCTATTTTGATTTGTATTTGTTTATTGTATTATACCTTTCTATATTCTAGATATATAGAATAGAAGAATCTCGATTTGTCAAGTCTCATGATCGTATCAAGATATATTTAAATTTGGCTCGATCTTTTAAAAGATCGAGCCAAATTTAATTGCAATCAATTAGAAGAATAAAGAAGAATTACTGCATTTCGTAACTCATTTATTCTCTTTCTATTTCGCTTCTTTTTTATTTAGACCTTCTTTATATCTAGTTTTATCTACTTAATCGATGGTATCTACCGGCTTGAAGTCAAATGTGATCGCTTTCCATACTTCACAAGCTGCGGCTAGTTCAGGACTCCATTTGCAAGCTGCTCGGATAATTTCATTACCTTCACGAGCAAGATCGCGCCCTTCGTTACGAGCTTGTACACAGGCTTCTAAAGCCACCCGATTAGCTGCTGCACCTGGTGCATTCCCCCAAGGATGTCCTAAAGTTCCTCCACCAAATTGTAATACGGAGTCGTCTCCAAAGATTTCGGTCAGAGCTGGCATATGCCAAACATGAATACCCCCTGAAGCCACCGGTATAACACCTGGCATGGATACCCAGTCCTGCGTGAAAAAGATACCGCGAGAACGATCTTTTTCAATATAATCATCGCGCAATAAATCAACAAAACCTAAAGTCATTTCGCGTTCCCCTTCTAACTTACCTACTACTGTACCGGCGTGGATATGATCTCCCCCAGACATACGCAATGCTTTAGCTAATACACGGAAATGCATACCATGATTTTTCTGTCTATCAATAACTGCATGCATTGCTCGGTGAATGTGAAGAAGTAGGCCGTTGTCGCGGCAATAATGAGCTAAACTAGTATTTGCGGTGAATCCTCCAGTTATGTAGTCATGCATTATAATAGGAACCCCTAATTCCCTCGCAAATACAGCTCTCTTAATCATTTCTTCGCATGTACCTGCAGTCGCATTCAAGTAATGCCCCTTGATTTCACCGGTTTCGGCTTGTGCTTTATAAATAGCTTCGGCACAAAAGACAAAACGGTCTCGCCAGCGCATAAATGGTTGTGAGTTTACGTTTTCATCATCTTTGGTAAAATCAAGTCCACCGCGTAGACACTCATAACAAGCTCTACCATAATTTTTTGCGGATAATCCCAATTTTGGTTTAATAGTACATCCCAATAAAGGACGACCATACTTGTTCAACTTATCCCTTTCAACTTGGATACCATGAGGCGGACCTTGGAAAGTTTTTGAATAAGCAGGAGGAATTCGTAGATCCTCCAAACGTAGAGCACGTAGGGCTTTGAAACCAAATACGTTACCCACAATGGAAGTAAACATGTTAGTAACAGAACCCTCTTCAAATAGATCTAATGGATAAGCTACATAACAGATATATTGACTGTCTTCCCCAGGAACAGGTTCGATGTGATAGCATCGTCCTTTGTAACGATCAAGACTGGTAAGTCCATCAGTCCAAACAGTTGTCCATGTACCAGTAGAAGATTCCGCAGCTACTGCAGCCCCCGCTTCTTCAGGCGGAACCCCGGGCTGAGGAGTTACTCGAAATGCTGCCAAGATATCAGTATCCTTGGTTTCGTATTCCGGGGTGTAGTAAGTCAATTTATAATCTTTAACACCAGCTTGAAATCCAACACCTGCTTTAGTTTCTGTTTGTGGTGACATAAGTCCCTCCCTACAACTCATGAATTAAGAATTCTCACAACGACAGGGTCTACTCGATATGGACTAAGCGTAAATGAAACCTTTGCAAAAATCTTAAAAAAAAAAGATATTCAATTAATATCAACTCATTAAATAAAAAAGGGAGTATGCTTAAGTTAATGAATATGTTTCATTCATATATAATGCGTACACCCTGTGTACGTTCTATCCTATAGGAATTCCACTATAGGAATTCGATAGGAATTGAGTTGTTGTTATGGTAAGTTAACATGGTTCAGTATTAAACCATAGATTTGATTCGCCAAATCCATCATTATTGTATACTCTTTGATAGATATAGCGCAACCCAAACTAACCCCTTAATCCTTATTTTACAATTTCATAAGTTCTTATCTTAATAGGCCCTTTTCTTATTTTGTTTTGAATCTAAATACCTAAATACTAAGAAAATTCTCTGTTGACAGCAATCTATGCTTCACGGTAGTATATATTTTGTATATCGAAGTCCTAGACAGGAAAGTGGAAGAGGCAAAGATCCTTGACAAAAGGAAAAATGTCTATGAAAAAAAGATTGATTGAACTTTCCACCGGACTCATTCCATGAGTAAACGAGTGAATGGGATTCGCTTAGGCAACGAAATCAAGTGCTAGTCCCCTTTTCTTTTTTATTGAATTAACTAATTCATTTCCTTTTAACTTTTTGATTTTTGGATATTTTTTTATTTGATTTGGCATTATTCAACAAGAAAAAAAAGAAAAATTTCGACAAATTCCTTTTTTTTAGAATTATGTGATAATTATGAGAACCAATTCTACTACTTCGCGTCCCGGGGTTTCCACAATTGAAGAAAAAAATGCAGGACGTATTGATCAAATTATTGGACCCGTGCTGGATATCACTTTTCCTCCGGGCAAGTTGCCTTATATTTATAACGCTTTGATAGTCAAGAGTCGGGACACTGCCAATAAGCAAATTAATGTGACTTGTGAGGTACAACAATTATTAGGAAATAATCGAGTTAGAGCTGTAGCTATGAGTGCTACAGACGGGTTGATGAGAGGAATGGAAGTGATTGACACAGGAGCTCCTCTTAGTGTTCCGGTCGGTGGAGCTACTCTCGGACGAATTTTTAACGTTCTTGGGGAGCCTATTGACAATTTGGGTCCTGTAGATACTAGTGCAACATTCCCTATTCATAGATCTGCGCCTGCCTTTATTGAGTTAGATACGAAATTATCTATCTTTGAAACAGGTATTAAGGTGGTCGATCTTTTAGCTCCTTATCGGCGTGGAGGAAAAATCGGACTATTTGGGGGGGCAGGAGTAGGTAAAACAGTACTCATCATGGAATTAATCAATAACATTGCTAAAGCTCATGGAGGCGTATCCGTATTTGGCGGAGTAGGGGAACGGACTCGTGAAGGAAATGATCTTTATATGGAAATGAAGGAATCTGGAGTAATTAATGAAAAAAATATTGAGGAATCAAAGGTAGCTCTAGTCTATGGACAAATGAATGAACCGCCGGGAGCTCGTATGAGAGTTGGTTTAACTGCCCTAACTATGGCAGAATATTTCCGAGATGTTAATAAGCAAGACGTGCTTTTATTCATCGATAATATCTTTCGTTTTGTTCAAGCAGGATCGGAGGTATCCGCCTTATTAGGGAGAATGCCCTCTGCAGTGGGTTATCAACCTACCCTTAGTACAGAAATGGGTTCTTTACAAGAAAGAATTACTTCTACCAACAAGGGATCGATAACTTCGATCCAAGCTGTTTATGTACCTGCGGACGATTTGACCGACCCTGCTCCTGCCACAACATTTGCACATTTGGACGCTACTACCGTACTTTCCAGAGGATTGGCTTCCAAGGGTATTTATCCCGCAGTAGATCCTTTAGATTCAACCTCAACTATGTTACAGCCTCGGATCGTTGGCAAGGACCATTATGAAACTGCGCAAAGAGTTAAAGAAACTTTACAGCGTTACAAGGAACTTCAGGACATTATTGCAATTCTTGGGTTGGATGAATTATCGGAGGAGGATCGTTTAACTGTAGCAAGAGCACGAAAAATTGAGCGGTTCTTATCACAACCGTTCTTTGTGGCAGAAGTTTTTACCGGTTCTCCAGGAAAGTATGTTAGTCTTGCAGAAACAATTAGGGGGTTTCAACTAATCCTTTCCGGAGAATTAGATGGCCTACCCGAACAGGCTTTTTATTTGGTGGGGAACATCGATGAAGCTAGCACGAAAGCTATAAACTTAGAAGAGGAGAACAAATTGAAGAAATGAAATTAAATCTTTATGTACTGACTCCTAAACGAATTATTTGGGATTGTGAAGTGAAAGAAATCATTTTATCTACTAATAGCGGCCAAATTGGTGTATTACCAAACCACGCCCCCATTAACACAGCTGTAGATATGGGTCCTTTGAGAATACGCCTCCTCAACGACCAATGGTTAACAGCGGTTCTGTGGAGTGGTTTTGCGAGAATCGTTAATAATGAGATCATTATTTTAGGAAATGATGCAGAACTGGGTAGTGACATTGATCCAGAAGAAGCTCAACAGGCACTTGAAATAGCCGAAGCTAACTTGAGTAGAGCTGAGGGTACGAAAGAATTGGTTGAAGCAAAGCTAGCTCTCAAACGGGCTAGGATACGAGTCGAGGCTATCAATTGGATTCCCCCATCCAATTGAAGACAATCCAAAGGTTTCGTTGATACAAAGAAAAAGGATAGAAGGGTAGAAAAAGTTATTAGATAGCGAAGCGAAGTAAGTCCAATGCTATCTAGTAATTTTTCTACCTACCTACCTACTATTGGATTTGAACCAATGACTCCCGCCGTATGAAAGCAGTACTCTAACCACTGAGTTAAGTAGGCAATTTATCATCACAAAAGAAGCCACATTACTTCGATCGATTATAGATCGAATCCTTTTTATAAGCAATACCGCTCCATTATTGGTATGGTATTCCGTTATTGGTATATAGTAAATAGATCAAAGGGGTATCCTATGGCATTACAGAATATTTATCTTGACAAGAAATTATCTATATGTTAAGATATCTCTGACAAGGGCTATAGCTCAGTTCGGTAGAGCAACTCGCTTACACGTGCGCCAATGCTTTTCAAGGGAATTTATTATGCAATGAACATAATTGACCTTATTGCAAAATCAATGTCTTACTTCATGGATTCGAGAGAATAGGAGAACAGTAGCCTGACAAACAGTCGGTTCAGTCCGATTCGGGTGCCAATTCTGGTGCCTAATCAAATAGAACCCCTATTGATTTGCTAGTTGATAAGGTAAATATCCAGCCCACTCAATGTTAGGCTTAATGAGGATAAGGGCCTCCAAAAAACTTCTTTTCGTTCTATGAACTTTAAGGTGTATGAAGTCTCATAGTCAACTCTTGCAGCGGAACGATAGAGACTCTATTTCACTTAGGTTGATTTAATTTAGGCCGGAGGCAGACCTAAGTCAAGGTAATCCTCCTTTGAAACACTTTGGTATTGCTCCTAGATAGATCATAATACAAATAAATCAATCAGAGCACAGGGAGCCATCTTATTATCTTTCCGTAAAGAAAAACTATGGCGGATTAACTGATCTTTACATCAGTTGATGAAAGAGCCCAATGCAGAAAAATGCATGTTGGGTCTTTGAAACAGTTCGAATCATTTCGATAATAATCCGTTTGATCTGTTTTACCGAGAAGGTCTACGGTTCGAATCCGTATAGCCCTACTAATATATATGTCTTTTTTTTAGATTTTAGGATGGATATCCTATGTTTCCTTTAGTATAGTTTTCTTTTCCTTATTAGTACTTGTTTATAGACTCGACGGTCGCTTGCGCCCTAGAATAGAGATAAAAGCATTACCATAGGCTCATTTATCGAAAATCATAGAGACAGGAAAAGAAAAAAGAATTTCGATCAAATCAATAGAAGGAAAGATCCCTTATCTGATTTGAATTCCATCCTTCTTCAAATAAAATAGGATATGCCCTAAGTCCCTAAACTTTACTATAATGACTGCAACGATTTTCTCCATTTTGAGAATTCCTATTTTGTTTGAAGTATATTACTATAATATACATTATGTAAAAATATACATTATCTAAATAGATCTACTTTAAATAGAAAAAATCGAAAGAAAATAAAAAGAAAGAGTAAATAACAAAACAGGATATTCTGTTTCATAATTCTAAAATCGAGTTCTTTTTTTTTTAGTATTATTCCTCATTAGGCTGCGTAATCCTATTTTAATTAGGTTCTAATCTAATTAGTAGTAAGTATTTTATTTTTTATTTAATAGTCTCTGACTATCCTTAAATAAAGGATAGAGCAATTCTTTTTTCTAGAGATTCTAGAGAAAACGAGACAAAGTGAAGCAAAAGAGTTTTCTTTGTATAAGAATTAGGTCTATACCGTATCTAAATAGAATGGAAATCTAAAAGAAAGATAGTGGGGATTCCTTTGGATGAATCTTTAAGGAAGACATGGCACAAAAGAAACAAAAGCTAAAGTAAGCGGTCTTTGGTTTGAGCAAAAGAGATTCTTGTTTCACCGAGGAAAAGAGAGAAGTTCTGGATAAATTGACAATGCCAACTGAATTGACTAATTTCAGTTCTGCCTATTCCACATTAATGGGAGTACATTTATGTTCCTGCTTCACGAATATGATATTTTTTGGACATTTCTAATAATAGCAAGCCTTATTCCTATTTTGGTATTTTGGATTTCAGGGCTTTTAGCCCCGATTAGTGAAGGACCAGAGAAGCTTTCTAGTTATGAATCGGGTATAGAACCCATGGGGGGTGCTTGGTTACAATTCCGAATACGCTATTACATGTTTGCCCTAGTTTTTGTTGTTTTTGATGTGGAAACGGTCTTTCTCTACCCTTGGGCAATGAGTTTTGACGTATTGGGTGTATCCGTTTTTATCGAAGCTTTCATTTTCGTGCTTATCCTAGTTGTTGGTTTAGTTTATGCATGGCGAAAAGGAGC